TGCAGGTCGACTTCGATTACTGATTTTTCAAGGAAGAATTCAAAAAGTAGGGAGATTCCATCGGTCTCTTTTTATTTACCTAAGTAGAGTCAAGCAAAACCCAGTATTCGCCTTTTCTTCTTAAAAAAAAGCTGATGTAAAGTGGATGGCACACATCCATTCGAATGTAGCCAATCTCTACCCGCATTAATTATAACTTGACTTGAAGTTCTTTCTATTAATATGAAAAAGAAAGCCTTGTTTGCTTCCTCTAATGCTTCTGTGCACGTACGATAAGGGATTCTTCCTTCCCAGAAGTGCTTGCTTACCTGGATTGCTATTGCTTACCGGAACTTGCTTGCTTATAAGCAAAATAGCCTAGTTTCTTCACTGACTTGCCTGGAATGAGAGGAATTGACTCGAGTGAGAATGAGAGGTTCTTTCCACTGGTACCAATCCTCTCCCTTCTTTCGAGCCAATAACTCCAACTTTCCCGGAACGAATGGATTGGAATGAAACTGCTTTGCTACGGAAACCAAAGGAAGTTCTACTAACTATTACTGTCCTTGGCGGGGAAGTAGCACCGCTTCGCCCCTTTTCTCGGTCCCTAGAGGTACTCCATCCATTTTTGAGTATACTTTCCCCCCTTCCTCATTCCCTCTCTAAAAAAGTGTTTTACTCGTTCTCTATCGGTATAGCCACTGCTTCGCCCCTCTACTTGTCATACGAGTGACTTCATACGTGCATATCTCGCTTTTTTTTTCAACCATCCGCTTTTTTCCTGCCTTCGGCTTCGGAAACGCTAGAAGCTAGCCTAGGAAATGTCGGGCCGAAAGATGCTTAGCTACTCGGAGGTAGAATACAAATAAAACATGTAATCCGATCCCCTCTCTGATAGCCGCCTAGTTGAAGTTAGCATCTCTTTTCTCAAGCTTGATTCGCAATAGCTATCAGTTCAAGCAGGAGAGTCCGTCTTTCTTTGTTAAATGGCCGAATTAGCCACACCCATAGAATAGAAGGGATCAATCCCACATTCGGCTCAAGAGAAGCAAAGGAAAGATTAGAGTCGGCATTAGCCCCGTTGTTGGAGGAAGGCACTACCTACTAGTAGTTAGTGGTGAGGTAGCTCTTATTAGTTCGAGTCGGTGCCGGTAGCTGTAAACTCTTCTTTCTCGATGGGAATCATAGCCCTATCGTAGCCAAGTCAATGGACTTGCCTTTCTTGCTTGAATCAACTTCCTAAACCTCTTCCTGCTCATTGACTAATGGAAGAACTTTCAAATGGGACAGGTGATGAGGGAAGACCTTCTATCTTAGACAAGAAAATGTACCGAATACAGATAAGGAAAGCAGTCTACTCATGCCCAGGCACAGCAGAATAAAAGGCCTAACTCGAGTCTAAAAGTGGTTTAGTTCCCCAAGGGTTCGGTATCATAATATAGTAGTATGCCGGAACTCTTTTTCTTAAGGTGCGGAGCGAACTGTCGGACTAGGAGCTGCGATTGCTTTTGTTTCATAAGCAGTTCTTCCTCTAAATAGATGGCGAGAATCTGTTCTTGGTGGTAGGGCAGTAGGAAGTAGCCTTTTCTTCAAGCAGGGCTTTCTCGATAGCCAGAAGCTCTTCCTTCCATTAGTAATCTGGGCTTGTAGTTGAATCGAGATTTCCTTGGTCTTCTTTGACCCGGCGAGGGAAAGCAGCTCCTTCCATGGCTACTACTCTCATTCATTCCGAAGAAAGGGGCGACCGAAAGATAGGAGCGAAGCATCAATCTCAAGAGAGTTTCTTTTCCGGGCAATTGCTTTATATTATTAAAGGAAAAGGAAGAACTCGCTTTCGCTAGGCACCAAGGCTTCTGAAACTCCTAACTTCCCTTGAGCCTGGTTAAGAAAGGAAAGCCGGTCCAATCCTAGCTTCTGAAACAAGAGAAAAGATCACAGCGGCAAGACCGGCGAGAAAGGAGCTATTATCGAGCTCGAGCCTGATTCTTCTTCTAGTTCTCGCTAGCAGGTTGCTGCGACATAAGGAAAACGTTCAGAATGGGTAGTTTTTGAGGATTTCTACTTGGATGGGGATTTAGGGATAACACATGCACATGAATAAGCAGAAGCAATCGCAGAAAAAGCAGAATACTCTATATAGCATTAGAAAAAGTACCAACATAATACGAATTCAGGAATACGAATACGGAATAGTAACAACAACATACTAAGACGAGGGTGAAGTAGTAGCTAATCACTAATAAAAGAAGAGGGAAGAGAAGATCAAAAAAAGTGAGAGTTTCAGGCAAGATTCGTAATGTTTGCTTTCCAACTCGCTTGATTAGATGTGTTAGATAGGGGTAGGGGAAGCTTGGTAGGGCTTTCCTTTCTAGCCTTATCTTTAGAGCTACCTCCTTCAACCCCTTGCCTTGAAAGCCAGTCCGCAAGTGAAGAAAGGAAGCCAAACCAGTAAGCAATTTTAGGCGTGCTGCCCTTCTTGGAGTTCTCAATCCCTAAAGTAGACCAAAAGAGTGCAAACCGCGAACCAGTGCCCGAGCGTATGCTCCATAGTATGCCCCAGCGACAGTCAGAAAGTCCCGAAAGCCTGTGCCCAAGGCCTATCCAGTCAGGGCAGGGTTTGTCCTACAAGTGAGGACCAGCGCAAGCAAACCCGCCTACCTACATTCTTCTCGCTTCATACTAGCTCTCCTTCCTCACTTCTTTCTCTCCCTCAATCCAGTTCCCTGTTCAAGTGCCTCTTTCTCGCTTCCTTCTGCCCCTCCAAATTCCCGGCCCGGGGAAAGAAAGTAGCACACACGCGGAGAAGGGTCGATCTAATTGAGTTTTCGAGCATAAAGAGAAAGTCAGAAAGCGAGTCTTTGACTTGGAACGAGACCAACGTACGAGGTGAGGTGCAATTTAGGGCGTAAGCGGCTTTTTAGTCTTTTTAAGGTAGGAAGACGATTCTCCGATCTCCGAATCGTCTTCTTCTTTCTCTTTAGTGTATGAAAGGAATATGAATGGTGACCCACCTTAGACCCGATGTGAAGCCCCAATAAAATAAGGGAGTACGAATCTCAGAATTGAGAAAGAATAGAATGATGGAGCGCCAATTTCTTGCGAACGAAGTTAGAAAAAGCAAAATAGGAATGAGTAGCTTTTCACGTCCTATTATCCGAAGGTTCCTTTTGATTTAGATTTGAGTTTCAACCTTGACTTCTTTGTCGCTTGACAGTTCGAGCGAAATCATCTATTCCAATGTACCGCTGTTGTGATTTCGGCTGAAAGACAGGAGGGTGCTTTCCTTTACCATCTGGCTGTTGAAAACAAAAGTGCTTCAAGGTACACGGCAGTTAGGCTTATCCAAGACGGGTTTCCTGAAGTCTCAGGGAACTTGAAGGTGAAGTTTGAGAAGAGCTGGGGACACCTTTGTGACTTTTTGACTTCGGGGGACAGGGAAATGATAGAGGTCTGGGGGAGATACACGAGGGACCAGATCGTTGAGATCGCGGCTCTAAAGAAGAAGAAGAAAGGGGGACCTTTCGTCGCAGTGAACGAAGAAGTGGATTGGAATCCCATGGTCCATGATCCCCCCCCCGGGTATGTACATATATATGATCAAGTAGCGGAGGCAGAAAGGGAGAAAAGCCAAGTTTCTGATCCCTCTACCACTTCCGTTCCCGAAGTGGGGGAAAGGGTTCGCGCCTACCTTGAGCAGCATGGCTGGCCGGAGGAATACGAGGTGGAATCCCTTTTAGAGCATTATGCTCTTCTCGACTGGCTGGCGGTTCAACTTTCTTTCCGTAGGCCTCTGAAAACAAAGAATTGACTCATATATGGACGAGTAGACCAAGCGGCTCGTATCCTCATTTATTTCAAGAAAGTCCTGCTAATCTTCTTCTCAGATTCTAGTCTTCATTCTTTGTCCGAAGCCTCTAATCAGGATGATCTTTTGGTCTTCGAGAACTTTCAGTTGAAAAAAGAAGAGGAAAGCGGGGCCTATGGGAAGAGCCTTTGCCAATTTCTTGATGGCTTGGGGAAAAGCTTGAATCAATGGAAGAAACCAAAAAGGGTGCCCGTCATTCTTTTTGCCCATTCCATACCAAAAGCTATACGAGAGTCGGGCCCGCTACAAAAAAGATTGATTCGCTTGCCCTTACGAAATCCAATTGAGGGCTTGAGCGAAGAGCGCTTGATAGCCACTCTTTGGGGCTGCATGGAGAGGCGGAGAAGGGCTGTGACTCAAAAAGCTAGGCAACTCAATCAAGGACCCGAGATCCAGTACAACCAAACCTCGGTCAAGCTCGTGGATCACGTAATCAAAAGGGACATGACCAAATGGTCCCTTCACCCTGATAGCGAATTTAAAAAAGAGGAGCAGGAACGAGATAAGAGCGTGATATGTACGGACCAGGGTGAATATGCCACCTACGTGTATAGAAGGAGCGCATCCCCCGGTATACTCATGGATCAGTATGGGAGCGAGAGAACTAAGGAGGAAAAAAGCAGATTTTGACCTTATAATGCAAAAAGGTGGGAGGAAGTGGATTGGATTCAGATGAGTGTCCGTGAAAAGACTTTACGGGGGGACCCCCTCTCCCTATTCCGGTTTGCTATTATTCCATTAGAAAATCAAAAGAGAAAAATAGAAAAGAAGGAAGGGATCATCAAGGCATTTAAGAACCCTACGGGCAACTTTAGAATTCTTCGGCACGAAGACCCGAACCTTCTTGATTATATGGTCTGGCCATTAAGGGCGGTGGTCAGAGTACTTGACCCGGCGAAGTTTGATAGAGACTATCAATCCGTGACACGATATAGCCCAAAAGGGATGGAGGGCGGTTTCTATATAGGCCAGCGATACCACTCTAAGATGGTGAAAGACCCCATCTTGAGTCTCGTCCTTACACTAGACCAAGGGGAATCGCGACTGCTTCCTTGCCAAAATGACGAGGAGCTGCAAAGCCGGATAGATTGGGTAAGGGAGTACGAGTTGATGTCGGTAAACATCGGCACTCGAGCCAACATAAAGAGTGTCGAGGAGTACTGGTCAGATAACGACTAGCCCTTTCGACTCGGATAGAAGAAAACTGTCTTTCATGTTCTAAGTCACACAGCGCATCTGCGACAGCGGATATGCGACAGGGATGATAACAGCGGATTTGCGACACTCCCTCGAACACTTGTTTTAAGCATATCCTGACCGTGAAGCCCATACTCATGAAATGCATAGGTTATAGTGGAACTCCCTATAGGGAAGAAATCCACTATTGTACAGGTAACATTTTTCAGGAAAGATTAACGTTCTTCCTCTTAGTAGCCCTCTTTTTGTTTACTCTTCGGGAGCCCAGGTATGATACTGATGCACGGGATTACTGGTATTGAAATGATAGGCCTTTAGGACTGGTATCATATCCAAGCTATCCACGGTAGGACTGATAGAAAAGCTATCTCTGGGAGGACTGATAGGCCCAGGCTTACGTGGATAACGTAAGGATATTACTACTATCTCTTCCCTACTCTTCTAAGTGCGGTTTGCGAGCTTGACCTAGAAGCTGTTATCCCTAGCTTTTCTCCTGCCGCTTGCTTTCAATACAATACTCCTGCTCCACTGGGACGACTACTGGTACAGTACAGGGAATATAGAGGACAATATCTGACTGACTCTCCCTCGTCTACTAGACATGCTACCTCTGAAAGCATGCTGGCTTGAAAACTGCTTGAAAGGGCCTGATGGATTTCTGCATTTCCTCTGGGATTGCAAAGGAAGGGAAAGGAGGACCTGCTGGACTGGGACTGATGGCTGGGAATAATGAATCTATTCTAAATACCTCTTTCCATTGCTTACTCACTGGAAAGACTTGCCTTATCCCTAGCTTGCTCTAACTTGATGGGCTAAACATAGAACTTCCAAGAGAGGGAATGTAACTAGATGCCCTTGGACTAGAAGTACATCTCTAACTGGCTTGATCATTGGATTTGACTTGCTAGCTTCCTTTTCTCTGATCCTTATTTTTGCCCGATTACATTGCATTGGGATTCAATCCTGGCAAGTAACTGGCTCAGCTTTCTCTTGCTTGATAGCTTGCCCTTTAACCTTCTTCTTCTGCCTCTGCTAGCGCCTTATGATCCAAGCTGGGACACCCGGGTAAGCTTTAGCACGACGGAGTACTTATAAACTAGGTGCCCCGAAGCCATATATGGTGTCCGGGAAAGGAATTAGAATACCCGTAGGCCTATACGCTCCTGGCTATCCTGACCTCCTAGTATGGTGACTAGGACTGAAACTCAAAGAAACTTTGGTCAAATTCCACAGCTCACCACTCTTCCCTACTCTCTAAGGCCTTAAGTGACGTATCTATCGCTCTAATTCTGGATAGGTCCAACTAGGGGTCTAGTGTAAGGCGCTTGCACCTCGGTCCGCTCTATCGTCTGCCTATGGTCTTACGATGTAGGTGATACAAAGTTCAGGCGAGCGCTGCTATCTGCGGCTGATAACGCTGTCTCAGATTGGTCCTCAACAGTTAACTTACTCAGAAAGCTATGTAACTAATTGGTATCGTATGTTCTCTTACTGCTCCTCCGGCCTGTAATCTGAAACGACCTTGCGGCGGGTAAATTCGCTCAAGAATAGACCAAGGATCTGATCTAGCTAGTTGTCGACTAAGAATGTGCGCTGAACATGAATCCTTTGAGTGATCTGTGGCTGCATTATAACTAAATCATTAAATAAGTCTAGCTGACCAATATGACATTTATATAGTATTGACTACATGAGTATCCCATCCCGGAAGGGTTCATTAATCGTGGACTTGGTTGCTAAGTAAGCCCTACCTAGGTAACCTACATGTTCTGTATAATTTTGACTAATCAACCTGAAATGTGAAAGTGGCCTAGATATTGGAATTGGGACATGCTAGTCGAGCTATGGAACGTCGTAGCTTGATTGCGTACTTTCCTTTTCACTAATCCTACGTCCCTTCATGATGGCGGGCATCTCACGAAGCTAGGCCTAGGGCGGTTTTGGACTGATTCCGGATGGGTGTAGGTTCGCGACCTCCCCGAGCCCCACGACTTGGAGGTTAAGTTCAGGCAATGGGGCATGAGTCACTACGTTAATGCTCCCCTAGCGTGGGGGTGATCCGCTCTGCTTACGGTTGCTCGCCCGTAAGCCGAATCAATCGACTAATAATCGGTTAGGTTCTACCTCTGCATAGATATTCCAACTAATAACGTATTGTAAGGTCCAAGAGGCCAGCAGCATGCAGAATGATTATGTACATATAGGGTGCGGCAGAGTGTGGAATAGAGCTGGTGAACGCCCACCATCGTGCGTCAGCTAGGGACGGGGAGGTTCGGCGCCGATACAAAGGACCTTCGTCTAGTCGTCTGGTGATTGAACGACTATCAAATTCCGGCCGCGTGTCCTGCATACGACCCGGTGATCAATTTCTTCCCATCTCCCGCAGTAACTCCCCTGTGGGTTATGGCCAAGAAAGAACCTGCAGGAATTGCTTAGCGATGGGCTAACTATAGGCCTTGATCTTCCATATCAGGTACGGTTCCATTTGTAAATGAAACCGACATATTCATAGTATGAGAGGAGAGGTTCACCTATTCGAGTTTACTTCCACCTGCTTGGAACGACTGCTCTGACCCTCTTTCGACCTTGCTGCAGCGTCGTGCTATGGGCTACCACTATCCGATCCACTCTACCGATGGAAGTCTGGTCATCTATAAGAGCCCTATGGTGAATTGGGATTGGGGAAAGACCCGGCCCGGCATTGAGTTGATTTGACCGCAGGGGTGGCTGGCATTATCATAGACCAAAGCTGGTTGACCTCTTCCTTGCTCACGAGAGCAAACAGCTATGTTAGCATATACCTATTTGTGAACACCTGGTTTCATCATCCGGAATGGGAAGATGTAAGACGCGTTGAAATAAATAGAAATTGGTGAAAACATAGATATAGATTTGACATTTGTAGAGAATTCAACTTCGTCTGCTGCGTAGGCAACCCACCATCAAAGATGCGAGTTCAATGTGGTCTCATCGAGGTGGATTCGGTCCGACCAAATCTATTCTGATCGAGCTAAGCCCTATCGGCTACCTCCAACACTTTGCCTGGCTGCCCATTGTCAACCTAGCAAGCTGTCAAGTGCTAACCGCTGGAGCAAGAGCTATTGTCGTTAACAGACTCCAGAACACGGCGCATGACAGCCCTTCTGTTGGCTGCTTGAACATTCCTGTCGGCAGCTACTTCTGGTTAGAATGTCAAGGTCCAAGCGATCTCACCAAGGCGAACCAAGCCTGTGAGACTTAGTGGCTGGGCGGATGCTCTGAATGACCAGGGTACCCTACAGGTACCTTGTTCACGCCTCAACTGTGCTTCACATGGTGTAACCAAGCTGCCAACGTCCCAGGAGAAGCTTCAAAAGAATATATATAGGATACGGTACTCCTGTATTCCTAAAGTATGATTGCATGCCTGCCCTTACATTTCACTCGAAAGTCACGTGAGGTGCTGCAATGGCTAAGTGACGGAGTACCGGACAACCAGTAATCAGTTAATGAAGGTCAGCATATGATGAGTTGGTCTACCTTGGTTCACACGTTGAGAGCACCCGATTCTAGAATGCCAAGTCAGTGCAGTGGGGTGGGTGTAGGACTACTCTCCTCACGCGGTATCTGCCAAACGAAAGGGGAAGTGGATCAAGATAGCTAGGGAGCACTGAAAAAGTGGATGGTCGAAAGATGTGAGGTTACGCCGAGAGTTGTGTGCCTTTATCACTCTTGCCTCAAGCTAGACAAGAGACTAATGTGAGAGGTGCTATCTCCGGGCGTACAGAGTTGGAGCGAAATCTTCAATCATTCCCCGGCTTTCAAATGGTTATAATGAGGCGTTAAGGCAAGCAACGAATACGATATCCCGGGACGATGGAAGCGGGGAAGCGTTGTTGCGTAGTCGATACTCATATACGAAGGCAGGGAACGAGATCATATACGATCAAAGGCAGGCAACGAATTGGAGTCCCGGGGAACGAGAACAAGCTACGCTTCAACTACGCTTATAGGGGAAGGAAAAGGCCTTTCCCCGTCCCGCCATTCCTGACTTAAGAAGGAATATAGTAAGGGACGACTGCTTATCCATCATCTTTTATGAGTGAAAGAGCGAGCTTTATGACTCTTTTTGCCGAGGACCCTTTGACTCTTATAGTCTCTCGCTTGGACTCTTCTCACGAATTGGATTCGAACCAATCAAGCTACTTGCCCTTTCTTTAGTAGATCGTGAGTGGGTCTGTCGTCCTCCTCATTATAGTCCTCCTAAAAGAAATAGCATTTCGTCGGAATACATCCTGTCTTTTCACCTTAGTAGTCCTATGCATAGTCAGTACTATAGCCCCAATCATGGCTACTAATAAAATCAGACTAGGAACCAAAAACCAGACGAAATAGTAGGTATAAAGTAAATTGCCCAATGTTTCCAAATTAGTCCAACTTCGTACCTTTCCGGCATAAACCGTATATCTCAGAGAGGTCGTATTTCTTTGGGTTGGTAGTAATGGAATGGTTTCATTATCTAAAATGAAGAACATTTCCCACCAAAGGATCAGTCCAATAATACCACTCACTGGTAAATAGCGCAATACTTCTTCGTGAATCTCCGCTTTTTGAATATGGAACATCATAACAACGAATAGGAATGAAACGGCTATAGCTCCTATATAAACTACTGGGAAGATCATAGCGGAGAAGTCGAGACCTAACAAAAGAAGTAAACCTGAAGTGTCGCGAAAGACTGGGATGGGAAACAAAACGGAATGTACCGGATTTTTAGCACGTGCAACCATCAAACCAGAGACCAAAGCAGGGCTCGACAAAACAGAAAGTCTCATGGTACGTCGTCCTTCCCTGAAATGGAACTTTCATGCTAGTTCTTGCTCCAGCATGAAAGTCGATCTATTACGACCAGCGCGGTTGTTCGTATTTCATTTTCTTTTTCCAAGCCAAGCCCTTCTTAGAAAGAACTCACTGAGTGACTTACGGAATCTCAAATCTCTCTCGACGCCGAGAATTTCTTATGTGTCTAGGTCGATCAGAGGTTCGGCTTGCTTCTCCCCTACCTTTTAGCGTTCTGGGCCCCTGAAAAAAGAAAGAAACCCGAAATCAAAAAGAAAGAAGAGAAATTGGGCCATCTTTCCCGAGAGAGGCCGCCTTCTCTCAGGCCAGCAGTCTTCTACTTCTAGTCGACTGCTCTATGACGGGCTTCCCTCTTTCCTGGGCTCTGCTCGCTCGTCTACGCTCCGACCCAGAAAGTCATAATGGAAAAACGATCTTTCCTTGCCTGCATTAAGATTTAAAACTTGTCGTCAAAAAAAAGGCAATCAATCAAAAAAGCAAAATAATGGAAATTGTGAATCAAGATCTAGATGGATCCCTATCTTTATCTCTATCCACGGAGATACCTATCTATATGGATAGAAATCCATCTATGAATCGATCTAGACTATCCTCTATCCGGATAGATATGTCCCTATGAGCGACTACGCCGATCTTTATATGTTTTGGCCACGTCCGTTTCCGCTCCGAAGAGGAAGGTTTGGATCTTTCAATCTTATGTCGTGAGGGATGTGACCTATGTTAGGTCCATAAGATACCACAGCTTTTGGTGTTCTATGATTCACCTCCGAATAATGAGTAGGTAGTTTGATCCTTTTTCTTCTTCTCTTCATAGTCCACTTTTGGGGGGATGCGGAGCAATAGGTCGAATTACTATATAAAGAAGAGTTGTAAACTATAGGACTTCTTGTTCGAGTAGGAAGATTTCGGTTTTTCTCGTTCCTTCTCTTCGATAAGAATAGGGATTTGAAATGATACAAATTCCTCTTCATTCTGTTGTGCTCAGCGAAGGAACTGCCTAAGCATACTTTTTCGGATCCAAACTTCTTTGTTCTTTCTAAGTCTTCCTTTTGCATAGAAGAACGCAACTTTTGCAAAAACCGGGATTTTAGTAGTAGGCGGCATCCCCTCTTCGTTTTTAGTAGGTGGAACCATTTTGTTTTGGTTCTTCTCCACATTCTTACCGGGTGATTCCGGAATTTGCCTATGATTTTTTCAACTGATATTTCGATATAGAAAGATCTCCTTATTTCTTCACCGCGGATTCTTGCGTCATTTTCTTGAAAAGAGATTATATCACCGTGGGAAAGTTTTAAACGAGTAATGCTTACCATTCCATTATTCACACAAACCCTTCGATGACTTATCGGCTGCCTTGCTTGAGGAAGAGTTTCACGAAAATGGAGACGAACCGGAATAACGTCCAATCTTGTTTCTGGATTGAGTGGAAAAGGGATATATGAAGTTCGTTCTGTTCCTCTGTGCATCTCTGTGATGGGTAAATCCCCATGAAAAAGGGACAACTTTCGTGTAGTTTGTGATTGGATGTAACTGTTAAGATTTTTTCTCGGATAAATCTTTCTCTTAATAGATCTCTTCTTGTTCCTCAATCTTCGGAGAATGCGGCGTTGTATTATTGTAAGTTCTCTGTTCCGAACATTTCCTGAAAGTAGACGACAAGTTTTAAATCTTAATGCAGGCAAGGCATATCTCGTTGAATCAGTCTTTTTCGCCACATCGCGTATAACGGGAATCGAACCCCCTCTGCTGCTGGCGGGCGGATGGAGAATTTGAGACTTCGATCCAGCTACTTCTTAGGAGTGGGTTTTGGCTTGCCCCTTTCTCTAAAGGTAAGCTTCCAAGGGTCCTTCCCCTTATATAGGGTGCGCAGGAGCGCACTTCCGTTTTCCCTTTACTATACAAGGGGGTGTAATGAATAGAGATCTCCCGCCAGCAGTCTTCTCTTCCTATCACTTCACTTCGATCGAGAGATCTGATCTCATCGGACCTCACCGGGCCGGGCGAAGGGGAAGGAAGGGATGGGTGGTCCGGGAACTGCAACGGGAGAGGGCTCGTAGCCCCCCCCCTCTCCCTCTTCCCCACGCCTATTTCTTCCCCCGGCCCCGGAGAGAGGCGGAACTTTTGCTTTTTGAAGAAAAAGATGAATAGATAGGGCCATGATACATTCCGGAATATTGTAAGGGTAAATAGACTCTTTTCGTCCCCTTTTCGATGCCTGCCTGAGGACCTATGTGAATGTTTTGGAATGGGGATGTTCGCCTTTTGTAACAAGTAGACCCACGATACGGACTAATAGATGTTCTTACTCTTACCCGAAAGTCAGATCTATTCATAGTTGGTCAGTCTCCCACGGCACGGCTTCTCGCTTTTCATGAACCCCCTCTGCTTATGTGAGTTTGACCCGCCTTTGACTCTGCTTGCTTCTGACTCCCTATGAGCCGTTTTACAACCTGACTTTTTCGGAGGGTCGGCGGGACATGGGAGCCTCCGCTCATGCATCGGTTTACCGAAAGAACCTCCGCTATCCCACTTCCTTCTATTCAAAAAGGCGAGCAGCCCTTAAACAAAAAGGCCTGCAGAGGGCTCTTCTTTATATTATATATTATATAAGCCCTAAAGTAGGTAGCCCCGAAAGCCGAACTCAGCTACTTTTTAGGAGTAGGTTTTGGCTTGCCCCTTTCTATGTTATTAGTCAAGCGCTAACGAACGCCCTTATTAGAGTAAAGGCGAGGCGCTCATTCCGTTGCTTGTTCGGCCTACTCTTGCCGGGGCTTTCTTCTTTTTGAGGCCCTACACAACCGAAATAGGTATGTCAAAGTCAGAAATTCCCTGACTTTCAAAGCATCATCAGAACGATCCGAACCTTTCCGCCTTCAGTCAAATGTCACGAAAAAGAAGCTTCTTCATTCTTGGCTCGATCTAGCCATGACCATCTCCTTGACTTCTCTTCTTACTGGGCACGAGATGGGATTGAGCTTTCCTTTAAAAGTGCATTTCCATTTAGGCTGTCTTGTCTAGACAGGGCTCTACCCCGCCGAGGGAACTGGTTAGACTGGCACTTTTACATGGCCCATACCAGTTCGTGGTAGTCTACAGAGATGGTCTGACCCACGTCTACCTCAAAGTTGGAGTCGGTATGTACTATGATTCATCTTCATCTAGCTAAAGGCGCCGTATAAAGAAAGAAGCGTGCTCTACTCGTCCAGGCTACTCAAATCTTTGCTGTTAGCTCTAGCATGCTGTCTTATAGCTTGATTTTTATCTTAAAAGACAAGATTATGGTGGTTTTTTTCTTTAGACCACCACCGACAGCCTTAGCTTATGTGACTTCCGCTCCAGAAATGAGAGTCAAGCTGTGAACAAGGAAGAATCCAAATACACATTGGGACGTCGGGGTCTAAAAAGTAGTCAAAGACTTTGGCTGGAAGCCTTTACTGGGGTCGGCCCACCTATATAGAACCGGATTGCCGATAGAACTTCGTAGATCTTGCTTACCGGTCGGTCATACAAGTTTGGTTAATATAGAGAATGACCTTTGAATTTGACAAGGGTTCGGCCACAGCTGCTCTAGCCGTGTTGCATAAGAAGGAAAGACTGAACAACTGACTTACGGAGGGAAAACTCAAAGTTTCCGGGCGCCTCAACATTTTGGCTTAGGCTTTCTCTGGCTTTTCTACTCGTCTGGCATTCTGTTCTCCTTTGTCTTCTTATTAAATCCTTCTTTTACTTGAGTTGACTTAGTAGGTTTCAAATTGACTTTTTTATTAGCTTAGGTTGGGTTTCATTTCAAGTCTTCGGGCCTCAACACCGGATTCCTGGGTAAAGATTTGCTCATCTTCCCCCCTAAGCTTCTTTTCAAATTCTACCAAGAAGAGTGATAGCCGACAAGTCGGCCTGTGATCGGAATCGACTTAACCTGATTACAATGGGGGAAGTACGGTCCTTTCGAACCAATCAAGATCACTACCAGTCAAATCCTTCTTTCGTATGGTAATAAAACGGATAGCGAACTCTCTCGGCCCACAGACACCCTTGGGACCACTCTTCCCCCTGCGTATGTACATAGACAAGGAGAAATGGAAAAGACGCCAACTCATAAGATAAGCAAGTGAAATCAAAGAAGACCTAATGGTCCTAGCCTTATTCCACCCGGGTCAATTTATCAACAGTGAACTTATAAGTTGGCAGCGCCTTCCAGGTTGGAGACCACGTCATCCCTTGGTAAAGGGAAAGGGGAATGGTGGTAATATAAGGCATATATCTCAAGAGTCAAGTCTTCAAGGGACAAAAGAAAGATCCAACTTGAGAGAGCCTCAGGATCATCCCAAGGACGGATCATATCATCAAAAGTGACCCTTAGTTACCTTCTTGGCTAGTTTAATACACTTCGCCAAAGAAGAGAACGAAAGGTCAATCTGAACCGCCCGACCTTCTTTCTTTTAGATCATTATTCTATGTAAAGAAGATCCGAGGATAGCCAGACCTAGTGAGGGAGACCGGTACAGGCAAGAATCTGGAGCTTTCTTATCGCCTCCAGACGCCGTCATTAGACAAGACGCACACTGCTTCAGATACAGAGCGATAAATAGCCACCCCCAACTTTTGCCTAAAGTTCTTACGGGTAGACTGCGAGACAAGTCTCTTTGGTTAGACCTTCAGTAGCTATTAGCAGAACCTTCTTCAAGAATCCTACTAAGAACCGAGAATCCTCTCAAATTCTCTGCCACCTGATAGGGTGTTCAATAGCGACCGGTACAGATACCTCAGCTTTCAGAGCTGGCACCGGGGAAAGCAGCCAAGCAGCAAGGCCCACCAGCAAGAAGAAGGCCAGTGAATAAATCAAGTACTCCTCTTTCAGTAGATGAGCTGAGTGGAATAACATAGGCATGCTTCCTTTGTCTTCGACCTTTTGCTTGCAAGCTTGAGGGACTATAGCAGTCATTCCAAGACTACCAGTCATGCTAAGATCAAGCCATAGCCCAGGTGGATCAAGTATTCGACCTTGAATTCCCGACTATACGCCCAAATCATTCTTAGTCGACAGAAGAAGATCTAATGCTCTATGTGACTTTGGGCTTTTTTTCTGACTTTAGAGTGGCAATTAATCAGACGAGCTACTAAGCTAGTTGATCCCTTCTACTTCTAGAGAGGAAGGGAACTCTCTTTTCTTTATTTCAGCGTGGCTCTTATGCCATCAATTGGATGTTCTTTCCTTCAGGTCTCTTTGAGGTTTAAAGAGGCTGGCTACAGGCGGTATTCGTCTTTGGCTAAGGAAATCAAACCTCAATATAACCGACACTGGTATAGGTACGTTTTGGTGGTCTTATTGGCGCATACCACGGTGGGGTCTTTTCTTTTGGAGTCGTGTCGTGGACAGCTTAACCGAAGAGAGCAGATGAGCCTTTCTTTTCCACCCGCAGGAAATCGATCTTTTGAATCAAAATGCACTAGATTAGACAGTGTCATTCAATCCATAGCAAAGCTGGACCCATGAGAGACATTTCAGACGCCTTCTCACTAAGGAGAAATGGCCAATAGATCTAATCCCTAGCCAAACAACCAACGGACGGATTCAGAAGACAGAGCAGACCGATGAGCCTTTGCCCAATACAGCTCGACCGGTCTTCTGTCCAATCAAATATCCCGGTCGAGCTTAGGATGGAAGATAGGATAGACTTTTTGCTTTTAGTTGTAGAGGCCCTTTGCTCCCTTTATCCGATGTCTTGTGCGTCTGATTCACCGGTGACATAGTCAAAAGCGAAGCCTTAGCCCCTTAGATTAATACCACTCCGCCTACTATCTATATTAACGCATTCACCTCTTTCTATTAATTAGGGTCACTCCTACCTATCACCGTACCGCCAACCATCCAACTATTCCTGGAACGAAGGTCTACCACATACCCTATCAAAAAATTCCTAAATCAGTCTACCTACGAAAGAAATTTGACAGGGAACCCTCGGGGCTATGAAGAAGCGGGATAGCAATTAAAAAGCAAGAATCTTGGATTCAATCTACAGATCGGAAAAAGCACCTAGCCACTACTCTTAGTCGCACGCAAGCAAAGTCTTTTAGGAATGCCGTTCAACCTACTACCAACAATCTAAGACTAATACCAGAACTATAGAACTTCCTCCTTCCCTTGCGTGCTTTTCACGCTTAAGGCGCTTGCAGATGTCACCAACTCTTGATCCAGTCCAGAAAGGGGAAGAATATCTGACTTTCCAGAGGGGTGAACCTGACAATTGAGAGTAGCCTATAGTTAGGTGGGCTTATAGCCAGCACGAGAGCGAAGGGAAAACATAGAAAAAGAAAGACAATAAACATAGGAAGATGGAGACTATAAGACGATCGGAAAAGAAGCTTAAGCTTATAAATCTCTTCTTTTGTTTATTACTCTTCCATTAAAGTACTATTAAGGAGTTTCATCCATCAGGCAAGGGGGGAATAAGTAAGTAGAGAGATTCTATCTGTCATGACCGCAATCGCAATAATCATCCCTTATCTTCTCATCCCTGACTACAAGACAAGACCAGTTACGTTACAGCACCCGCATCTAGGAAAAGAGCTTCATCAAAATGAACTTTCGTTTTCTCAAGTGAAGGGGCTGTCATGAAACGTATTCGCCTTACGTTCGCTCCTGAGCATTCCATAAAGAAAGTTATCAGCACTAGCTAAATCTCCCTTTTTTTTCTTGTATGGAAAATCCCTTCTTTAAGGAGATAAAGAAAAAGAGAGGAGATGCACTTCCTAACTCAACCAGTCCACTATTTACCCCTTGGACTCTAATACCAGCAGCCTAGAAGACGAAAAGACTATTTGCTATCCGTGATCGTCTTGTCTTATAGGTTTGATTTTGGATAGCAAGGCTAGTGACTCTACTTATTCTTCTTTAGATGAACACAAGAGGTCTAATAGTCGAAGAGATGGCAATGGCATTGAATCGAATCATCTATCGTATAGGCGCTTGATAGTCTTGGAGGAATTACCTTGACTATTGAATTCGATCGGTCCTTTCTTACGTCATGCTTTTCATAGCTATCCGATGATCCCTTCACTACACGATGACCATTGCTCTAACCACTGATAGGACGGAACTGCTAAAGGGAGGGGCTCAAGGCGAACATTGACTTTTTTTCTCTCTATGGGGGAAGTACTCAAGTTTTAGCGGATATGCTATACTGGACCGGGGCGGGCTAGCTTGCTTAGGGAAGAATAATCATACCGAACTAGAGAAACTGAACTTTAAGAAAACTTCTTTTTTCATAACCTAACTAGCGGGGACCTTGAAAGCGGATTAAAGCTTAAAAGAAGGGCCTTCTAATCCAGATTGTCATATAAAATGACTTCCACTCCTTACTTATTCTAGGGTCTACTGGCATGTGTTACGCATATAGCTAGCCTTCCTTCTTATTCTTAGCATCACAAGCTTATGCTTATGTTGAATCGAGATTTGATTGGTAAACCTTTTCCCCTCGGGGGGATATGCTCTTTTATTATCTGCTGTTGGAGGCGGGTCTACTTTTTGTCTTTTATTTCGTTTCGAAAGTGGAATCCTAGCATAGTTTCGTAGCCAAGTGAAATATATGCCAACTCTCGTTTTTCTACTCTTTCGTAAGGGCTGCTAACTTTGCCTGCTAAGTGGACAAGGGATCTTTTGCTTGCCTGGGACTTAGCCTTAGTATTCATCCCATCTATTGATTCATTTCCTTCGACACATTTGCATAGGGCATTCCTCTTTACTCCCAACAGCTTCTCAAAGAGCTTCTGAGACTAGTGAAAGAATTGAATTGCCTTTACCCAGCTTGAAGTGAAGTTCCCAGCCTTTCCTTAGGTCAATCCCTTCTTGAACAAGCCATTCAAAGAGGGCATGAGATGACATCTTATTCTATGTCATTTGCTTTCCTTAGGACTATACTAGGCTAAACATTTTCTTTTTAATTGGCATTGACCTACTTACTTCGACAGTTTTGAGGTGTGATTCCGCTTTCATGTCTTGGATTGAGCTTTCACTCCTACCCTTCCTCATGGACAAGAAGTTGCTTGTCCGATTCTATACCATTCAATAGCACCGGAGTCAAGGGATTCGAGCGCACCTAGCTAGCACCTGGCTTTCACTCCGGCACCCGCGCATACGCTCACGAAAGACAAAGCTACTCACGAATCCATTTTCTTGCTCCTGCTCTGGACCTTACTTACTGCTGGCGCATAGCAAGCAAGAAAGCTAGCCTATTATCCCTTCTAGCCTTTGAAAGCTGTCCAAAGGATCTAAGGGCTATTAGCCGATCTAACTATGAGCAAGCGAGTCGGCTATCTCGTCCCTTGAGCGATCTATCCCTGCTTCTTTTTTGTGACTTTATTATAGTCAGATGCGCGGAATCGAAAAAAGAGCAATTTGCCATTCCCTTTCTTTCAAAGAAAAGCCCTACCCCGGAAGAGTAAGGAATTTACCTAGCTGATCGGAGTTTGCCGGGCATGCCTTTCTTTTCAAGGAGCGTATCGGGGCCTGAAAGTCTTATTGCATTGGATCTATGGCATCTTCTTATATTCTTGATCGGATTAACTATTCCTCAAGTGGCACAGCGCATTCAATTCCTGAAAACAGGGCATTCGGGGCATCAATTCCTTGCTTCCCTCCTAGTCCATTAAGGCTCTGTCCATCTGAGGAGGAAGGAGCTAAGTGCTGCTAAGACCAGATAAGCATGAAGTTGTTACCTTTTTCAAAGAGCTGATTCGAGAACAGTCAGAGCTTGTCGGCAAATGGCTTCATTCCTATTTCTATCCAGAAATGATGTTTTGCACGAGACAAACCCGGGATTCTTTTTGAATTGCTGTCAGCAGTTAAGGGACAAAGGGAAGGTGACGAAGGTAATGCAGTCAAGCCGTCAAGCTGGCAGTGAGAGGTTTCCAGATGAGAGATTCACTTCGTCGCAGCTTCTTCTATAAGAAAGAAGGCATATTCAATTTAACGAAAGGTCTTGCAGAGCCTTGTCCTAAAGTCCCACACATGCCTGCTCTTCGTAGATAGAGACACAATTCTCGCCATCCTGCCTTTAAAGAGGCGATTGGAGAGACGATCAGTTATCCGTCTAGTTCGACACCTTGTTCTCAACTGAACTAGTAGACAGACGCTTCTGGGCATTTGTAAAAAGAGTGAGATCTGCCTAAGAAGGACCTGGTGTGTGGCAAGTCGCCTGATTCCGCTACTTCTTTCCGCTACGCCCCTTAGCGTGGAAATTGTCCTTCGTCCTCCTCAGATTCGGAGAAAAGGGACCTAGCTAGTTCTCGAACACCGTTTTGTATACCAACAGCTTCTCAAGCAGCGGATGAAGTCAGACCTTGGTCAATCAGTGCCTTTCCTGCCCTTACTAATGGGCAACATGTCTGCTCATTCATGTCCGACATTCCTCTTGTGTTGGATTCCGCTCTTAAGTATGTCAGTTCCGGATAGCTAGATTCTCGAACAAGCTCTGAAAGTGGATTCCCTTCATACATGCTATGTCTTCTGCACTCCCTTCAGGTACTTCTTCTTTTACTTGGTTGATCGATTCGGGGGCATCAAACCATATGACTGGTAATGTCTCTCTTCTCACACCAAGTCTACCCCCTTTTCTTCCTCCTCTTCTATATTGACTGCTGATGGAAGTCTATTCCTTTATATGAAAGCCAGAAGCTAGAGGCAGAATCCTTTCTTAGCTTTATAATGAGGGAGTACCCTTCTCTTGAGGAGCCTCCTTCTATGTTGAATTTTTCTATACTCAATGAGTTGACCTATTTCAGTCTTTCTTTTTTTGAATTATATGCATCAGCACGGAAAGCTAGACTCTATTATGGATAAAAATCTCTCGCTACTGAATAGGAAATTCCTCTAGTTAAGCCCCTTCTTAGGTAAGGCATCGCAAACTCCTCGCCTTTCGCCAGAGAGCCAAGGCAGCAAGAGAAGATATAGAGCAGGGTATAATAGGAATGAACAAAACCCTGTATAAGGAAGAGGAAGGACCTTTCACAGAGACCCCAGCGTTCTGGCTTTGGTCTCTACTCGAATCACTATATGAATAGAGTATGAAGAGTGTTTGCTGCAGCTCCAGCTACTAAAACCAAGCAAGAGACCTGTTCTTAGAAAAAGATTCCAACTCGTCTTTCTGCTCTAGTTTGTTATGCCTTCGTTCCTTTTCTCTCAAGTGCTAGGCCTGCTCTGCTTTCTCCCGCCACCCAGCTCTTGAGTCTAATTCTGGGGTTCAGGATTAGAGGCACTGGAGGATTTGAGAGGATTTTCATCAGGGTCTTAATCAGAAAGGGAAAGAAAAGACGGGTGAACCCGGCTAAAGTAAAGGGACTTGGACTTGGCTAGACCAACTGGGAAAAGGCTACCGCTCTTATCAATCAAATTAGTAAGGGCTTCAATGATGGTTCGGAAAGACCTGAACCGAAGGAAGGAACTGCTTTTTCTAGAGATCGGCAAAGCACGGATAAAAGAGCTTCAAGGACTGAAAAAGGCGCTTACAGTGGGGTGAGAAAGAAAGAAGTGACTTCCGGTGGGCTCAAAAGCAGGCGAAAAAAAAGAGTCTTTCTTCAGTGATTTCAATAGACTTCTATGTCTTGCCCGATTCCTTTATTCTTCCATCCAGGAAAGGAGCTCCTTAATAAGATAAGGACCAAACCTAGGGCTATTCCTCTCCCACATCAAGATCTCGAAGAAAGATGACTCAGTCTGACTTCCTTCTTTCCCTTATTTATGGGAAAGCGAGCTCTATAGCAGCAAGGGCTTAAAGCTCTGCCATTGATTGCTCTGTCTTGATGAGCTCATTCTTTAAAATCCGCGTCATTCTAAAGGACGAAGGATTCTTATATCAGTCGAGTCGAGTTCCTTCCCCTTCTTCTCCATTCCCGGATCCTGCTTCGTAAGATGAACTTGGGGGAGAGCAAAACGACTTTCTTTACATATGAAATCTTTCTTTATTCAACAGAAGGAGCTACTGCAGAAAGGGGGGGCAGGACCCGCGGCACCTCCTATACCACTTGGTGAACCAAGGGCCCTTGGCAGACAGACTGATTGAAGCTAGTCGGATGCTTATTCGAAGACTTCTTGAACTTTGCTCCTCTCCTTTCAGTCGAGTGGCTATCGCTCAAGGAGCGGATGAAAGCACTTTGAGTAATGGGGCTTCCTATCAGTTAATAAAGTCTGATTAACCATCATGAGATTTGGTAGGCTATGGATAGACTAGCAGCTTGCTTAGCTTAGACCAAGTTGAGTTCTTCAGTCTTACGTGTAGGGGGGGACCGTCCCCACTAGTTCAGCAATCCACCGGAAAAGGCAATGGAAATGAAGAGAAAATGAAGTAGCTTCGTCCTTTTCAAATAGGGTCGCTCATACATCAGTTCTGTCCCAAGCATTAATAGATAAATCAGCCTTAGACAAGCCCTCAATAGGCTAAGTAAGCCTATACCGAATAAGCCCTCCTGGAATATCCTGCTTTTTTCCTTTTTTAGAATTGTCTGCCTTTCTCTTTTCGCCAACCACAAATCAGGATTCAATTGTCATTTTAGGAAGATAGAGAAGAGGTGGAAGTCTTGGGCCTGCACTTCAATTCCATTTCGAAAGAAGCAATCGGCTTAAGCCAATCGACGTAAAAGAACGAAGGATAGCTTTTCCTTTCGGGTAGACTTACCAAGCATGGGATGGGTCTTTGATCGAAATAGCGAGCTTCCTCCTGCTGGATAGAAATCCGATCTAGACTTACAGCAAGAGAGAATCAAAGGTACGCAGGTGAGCCCCCGAGAAATGGACGTATAGCCGGGGATAGAGTTGGACCCTTCAACACTTAACTGATTTCATATCGCTTACAAAGAACATCAGGATGAAGTCCAAGGCAAAAGGATTCGGGCTAGTTAAGGTCCGTCCTTCAACTAAGAAAGGGCTCGCCTTTCCTTCAAGAGAGATTTGCTCTTCTTCGATAGAAGGGCTATTTGCTCTTGTTCTCAACTTGTGGTCGAGTGAGTGGGTTTACATTTTCTCGAAATCAAATTATATTAAAGAAAGCTAACATAACGATTGGTTAAAGAAATCCTTACCGATGGGACTCTGACTTCCTTTCCCGATTGGATGGACTCTCGAACGTAAGGAGTGGAGAAGAAGGTGCTATTGCTGATGATTCCATTGCTGGGACTGGGTATCCATCCCATCTATCCGCTGGCTAATAAGAAGGGAGAATCAATCCACTAGTCGCCTAGACACCTAACCTGGTTCCCGTCCTTTCCCTAAGATATAGGTCGAGCCAATTCATTTACTTGGACACTTTGGTAAAGGGAGCTCTTGCTTTCAGTTGCTTTCAATCGCGGGTTCCACATTTCCGACATCAGACGCATAGACAGAAGGCTAGATGCATCAATTGCAATGTCCATAAAGTCAAGCTTTAGTCCCCTAACCTACGTCAACAGAAGGACATTCTATTATGAATTCACCGTCCCTGGAAGGCTGGCTCACTCTCCCTGACCTCGGTCGATTCCTCCTTAACTGGGTCCTCCTTCTTTGCTTAGTCGGGTGACTTTCCCAAGACTATAAGTCCTACTCATGCTTGTGAAAAAGAAAGAGGAAAAGAGCTAATTCAAGGCGCTTTTAAGCCCACCTATGAGCCGATCACACCTTTCATGCACTCGCATCCATCCAGACCGAAGCCATAGCCCAGCCCATCTAATCTCACGAAATCCAATTTAAGGGAAAGAACCTATACAAGCATCCGAACTCGCATTCTAATGCGCGTCAGACCCCTCCCAAGGAAGAAGGTAAAGGCAGCAGCTCGGGAAGCTTCTTGCGTGCGTGCTTGGCTTCAACATTCTCGAGTCATTGATAGAGTGGTGGAACTCCGCTTGTTAGGAGTGAGTTTAGTTACGAGCAAGAAAGAGATGCGCGTCCTATTGGAAAGGCCTACGTTAGCGCATACGATTGATTTTATTTGAATGTGGTCACATTCTAAGCGAGGGGCCGTTGACTATTGACAGACTGTAACAAGCAGGTATTATGCTTCTTCCTCATCCACTTGATCGGGGGAATTCGCTTCCGCATCCCCTGAATGAACGTATCAAACCGATCCTTAAGCTAGTCTGGAGTCAGAAATGGCTAAACTGCGTGAAGAGATTCAATCGCAGTCTGCTGCTAAGCTTCCTGAGGCACCAGTGATGCGCCCTCTTACTGAATCCCCAACGGTATTAGAGGTGCCCCAACCTACTCTGTCCAAGCACCCTACCAAGGCTAAGAAGCCGAAGGGTAAGAAGCCAAAGGCCAATGACACTAGCTAACCACAACTGAGAGAGCTACCCTAGATGAATTAGTTGCGGCAAGAGCGGTAATAGTACCGGCATAAGAAGTTGGAAAGGTCCCTTTGTAGCATACTTTACAGAAGAATCTTACTCATCCTCAAAAGTTCGGTTAGTAGTTTCAGAGGCATCGAGTTCAAAATCAAAGGCTGATTACCGTGGAAAGGCACTTTCAAAGGCTATCTATCCCCCATTCTACCAGCAAACCAGTTAACAAGGAGATAGTAATCCCACGCCTAAAGGAAGCAAGGTGAGGATAGAAGAAGCCAACCTGCCAACAAGTAAGCCCCCTCTTTCGAGTTCTAGAGCTAGAGTAAGGTATGTATGCGTAGTTAGTAATTCCCCTTTTTCTAGAGCAAGAGTTGGGAAAATCACTCATGATAGAGTCAGTCAGTTCGTCATGCTATTTTAACCCCGGTGCTAGAATAGATAGAGATAGAGTTAGTAAGCCAATTAGTCTATCCGTCCCTTTTGCTATAGTCAGTAATTCCCTCTAACCTGGGATAGAGCTAGAGCGTGCTCTTTTTTAGCGTTAGTTACCATGCGCTGGAGGAGCCGAAGGAAGGAAGACGAGAAGTTCAAGATGAGAAATAGGAGTAGGAGAACCAGCTATCGAGTCAGCTATCCCCTCGCTGTATCCAGCTTGGTTTATAGTAGTACCCGCTAACCTGCCAGCCAGTATTGACTCATTCTACCAGCTAACCCTGTTCGAGTAACTAATTCCCAGGGGAATAGAGGAAGGAAGTCTACCCTCGTGCCCAGAGCTCAAGTAAGCAAATGCGTTGTAAGAGTAAGCATTCTACCCTACCTTATATCCGTAAGCCAAACCCTCTAATCCAATGAGTCTACCCCTGCCCTTGTTTCCAGCTTGGGAATTAGAGTCAGGATATTTAAATTAAAGGAAGTCCCCTGAGATTGGGATAGAAGTCAGGGTAAACTAGAATAAGGATATTCTAAGGAAAGTGCTGGCGCTAGAGTCAGTAATTCCCTTCCCTTTTGCTAACCCTCCAATCCCAGGTTAGTAAGTCACCCTCGTGCTCGTTCGAGTCAGTCATCAGTTTCAGTTCAAAGTGACCAGGGATGATCGTAAGTAATGGGACAGTAAGCAACCCCTATCTCCCATGCAAGCAAGTAAGCCATAGCTAGAACCCCTGGGATAGAGTATGGGAAGAAGAAGCTTTCAAGGGCTAGAGGAAGCAAGGTGATAGTAACCCGCGCTATAATCTCTTTTGCTAGAGGTTCTGACTTTCAAAGGCTTCCAATCCCCTAATGAGGAAGTCAGGAAGAAAGAGAAAGGGTAAGGAAGGTTCTTGTCTCCATCTTGGGATAAAGCTAACGCTCTAACCGTCCAGTCAGTCCCTAAAACCCTGATGCAAGATAGATTAGAAAGAAGGTGCTAGTAACCAGCTATCCCCTTTTTGTAAGCAAACCCAGTGCTGTATGCAAACCTGCTAACCTTACAGCTAGTGCGTCAGTCCCATGAGTTCTAGGAGTAGTAGTAGGCCAACCCTAAAAGCCTTTTGCTAGGAGTAGTTAGATTAGAAGCTATCCCTTGTCCCCTTGTCTTGTCTCCTGCCTACGTTCCAACCAGTAGTAAGCAACTAATCACTCGTGCAAGAGAGTCCCCAGGAGATAGAGAAGGTGATCAAGCCTAAACCTAAACCCCAGCCAGCAATTGATCTAGCCAAGTCAGTTTTTGGAGTGTTCAGGGTACATCTAGCTCCTGCGCTAATTCCACTAGTCTAAGTACCATCTTTCATAGCAGTTCCTTTTACACCTGCCACCCATTTACTAGTTTCAGTGATAGGGTAAGCGCTTGCTCTTGCAGTGAAACTACTAGGAATAGCAGTAGAAGTCTTTGTCCCGGAAGAAAAGAAGTGGCGGAACTGTGAGCTATTTCAACCTCAGAATGCAGTTCCCTATGACACATCTGCAGTTATCATTACTTATGGCCGTGAGGTCTACCAAACAATATCTGAAGGCCAGGTTAGTATAAAGGTGCAGCAACCATTTCACCAGCAGAACTTTCTTATCTAGAACCATTCCCGACAAGCTGAAGAATTTCTTATCCTGAGCATTGCTTTGATCCATCTCCGTCCCTTCTCTTTCTTTGAGTTCCGACAGCTCTAGAAGAGGGGCTTGGACTGAGTGGACTTCCCGCTTGAAATGAAACTCTAAAAGTGCAGGTGATTTGCAAACATTCCACCTCAAGTCAATAGTAAGCTGAGACGGCACGGGTCTTTCTTTCTTGAGTTTTCCCGGATAAGAAAGCTTCCCTCGAAGGGAAGTTCCCCCGCTCTCGAATAATAGTAAGCTGAGCTGCCTTTGCTTTCGCTGGATCCGAAAATACAATCGTGGAGAAGAGCTAGCTGTAAAGGATTTGATGCTTTCTTTTGAGTAGAGACCCTACAGAGCCCGAAAACTCCCGATTTAGACATCAAAATAGGCCATTCCGGACCTTTTCCTCATGGAACGAGAAGACCGATGCCACTATCGACTCTTGGCTTTGCTTTAATAGAATCTATTTGCCTGGAAGGGAAGCGCACCTCGACTCTGAAAACGAAAAGGGCAAGAAAGGGATGTGCTTGCGTCCTCATAAAAAGGAAGGTCAGAAGGCTAAGAGCAGTTATTCCGCCTCGTCTTCCTTCACACCCCGAATAGGACTTTGCCAGGAGAAGGAGAGCAGTCGACTTGGTCACAGCTCTGATTCAACACGACTTGGGAACAGGACCTCCATCTCAGAAGGGAAATCCCACGGGCACATCTTGACTATGAAAAGCAGAGAGATAGATCACGCCTAAAAGCAGCCATTTCTATTAAATACCTTCCTTCCCACTTGAAATGGATTCAACAAAAGCAATTGTGAAGTTCCGCTCATATGCTGCATGAAAGGAGGCAAAAGACGGCTTTGCCCATGAGTTAGGGATCAAGTGGAAAAGGACCTGCTGGCTTCCTTCTGGAGCAGACTTGCTCGTAGCTCCCTATTGATATAAAAGGGGATGAAGGGTGAAAGAAAAAGAAGAAGCAAGTCTTGAGGGAGTAAAGAGCCACCTTTAGGTGGTTCTGCGCCAAGTGCGATCGATTGTCCTTCCTTTATCGATTGAACTACCTACACTCCACTCAACCAACAAAGTAAATTCCATAGTCAAAGTGGAGTTACCTATCAAACTCAATATCTATAAAAACTAAGGGGGAAGAGTCGATTTGAACAAGAAGAGCTTCTTCCATTCCGAACAAGCGCTAAAGAAGTGACTCTGTGTGGGATCGATCGCCCTACTTCTTTATTCTTTACCGCCTTGGGCCGGGATCAAAAGGACTTAAAAAAGGATACCACCAAAGCTGACTGAACCAAACCAACCTCAACTGATTGAACAAAAGCAATCGCAGCGACTTTCTCTTCCACAGCTTTCCCACGGACTTACTAAACCACCAACAAGGGCAAGAGAAAGAGCTTTTGCCGAGAAGAAAGAAAAGGTCATCATGAAAGTCAGCCTAGCACTACTGCAGCTACTCCCACCACTACTACAGCCCTTCCAACAACAGATTCAATTGCAGGAGAGCGTGAACAAGAAGTGAGGTCTTTTGATTAGACAATTCCTACTGCTTTTACAACAACTAAAGCACCAACTGCGCTTATTCTGCCTCTATCATCTACGTCAATTTCTTCTTCCCTCACTTCTCGCCCGAGAGAAAGGACTTTCAAAAGTCAGTAAATTGCCCGCGCGAAAGCCTAGCCTAGAAGAGTTCCTTTTCCTTACTCCAGACGAGATGGGTACAGTCGCTTTCAAGCCCGTCTTTTTGGCTTCACTATATTATGCTACTACTTCTCCTCCTGTGATTCTTGTTCACTCGGAGTTTTGTCTTTCTGAAAGAGAAATGCCACCTATTCTTGCTAATGCCCTTATAAAACTCTCTTTAGATTGATACCCTTTCGTCATGAGCTGCCCTAAGCCCGGAAGTGACGGAACTCTCTTCCCTTCGCCCCTTGAAAACAGACTCCATTCCGCCTGTACTTCAATTAAAGACGGATACTCTTTTGAGGCCTAAGGACTATGGTTCCACAGCCCGACTGCTAATTCTGCTAATGAAAGTCTTCAACGCCTAGCAGAGAGAGAGCGTTGGATTGGGTGCTTCCTGCTTTCAGGAAAGTGAGGCATATTTATATGTTAAAGTTATCCCATCGGTGTCCGCTCTGATCTTCCCTTCTATAGGTTCTCCTCCAGAACTCGGAGGTTCTCAGGCCTCGGACGTACTTTCCATTGGAGAAGAAGCGAGTTAGCAAGTTAAAGAATGAAAAATGAATGGA